AACTAAATTCACAGGGATTTAAGTTAATTAAACTAAGAACCTTCAAAGTTCTAAATAGAAATGGGAAGTTTTTAATCTCTGAGAAGGTTTTGTAGTGTAATTAACATTTTAGATTGCAAATCTGTCGATGCGGGTGTGTCCGCCAAAACTTTCAAGATAATTTGGGTTGCACAAATGTCTGCTCTGTGTAAAAGAGATGCTTTACTGGTCAAGCTCTATCAAGAGTAAGGTAAGCTAATAATAAGCTTTTGGGTTCATACCTCAAGAATGGAAGGATAGATGCCTCCCTTTATTTTAAAGAGCACTAGGATGGTTACTGGTGATTTCGGTCTGACAATCCGAGGTTATGATTTAACTAGCTCTTTGGGGGACGGGATGGCAGAGTTGGTTTGCGGCAGATTGTAAATTTGTTTATAGGGGTTCGAGTCCTTTTTTCGTTAGGGTTGTCTTATAAGTATGGTAGTATAGTTGATTTCCAATTAAAAGGCCTTTGTTAAAAGTCAAGGATAAGATATAGTATTATATATAATGATTGCTGAGGTAGCAAAGGAGGTAATGCGGGAAGTCTAAGTTTTCTTTATCGGGGGTTCGAGTCCCCTCTTTGGTTATGGGTTTGGTATTTTTGGTGAAATCTATATTTTTTGTTGTTCCTGTGTTGTTGGCAGTGGCTTTTTTGACTTTGGTTGAGCGGAAGGTTTTGGGTTATATTCAGTTGCGTAAGGGCCCTAAATTGGTCGGGCCCTTTGGTTTGTTGCAGCCAATTGCTGATGGTTTTAAGTTGTTGGTGAAGGAGACTATGAAGCCGTCTAGGGCATCTCCTTATTTGTTTTATTTTTCTCCTGTTTTGTTTTTGGGGGTTGCTTTTTTGTTGTGGAGATTAATACCAGTGGGTTATTCTGTTTTGAGGGTTGATTTGTCTCTTATTTTGGTAATAGGTTTGTCAAGTTTGTCTGTGTATTCTTTGTTGGGGTCAGGGTGGTCATCTAAATCTAGTTATTCTTTTTTGGGGGCGGTTCGGGCGGTGGCTCAGACAGTTTCTTATGAAATTAGTTTAGGGTTAATTTTATTAAGTGTGGTTGTTTTTTCGGGGGGTTTTAGGATAAGGGTAATAGAGAGTTCTCAAGAGGGTTCTTGGTTATTGTTGGCTTGTTTTCCTTTGTTTGTTATTTGGTTTGTGTCGACTTTGGCGGAGACTAATCGTGCTCCGTTTGATTTGACTGAGGGTGAGTCAGAAATAGTGTCAGGTTATAAAGTTGAATATGCGGGAGGTCCTTTTGCTATGTTTTTTATAGCTGAGTATGCTAAAATAGTTTTTATAAAATTGTTGTCTGTAGTGTTATTTTTGGGGGGGAGTTCTCCTGTGGGGAGGGTTTTTCCTTTTGATGTGGTGGTGGTGGGCTTTAAGACGGGGTTTTTGGTGGTTGGGTTTTTGTGGATTCGTGCTTCATATCCTCGGTTTCGTTATGATCAGTTGATGTATCTTACTTGGAAGAGGTATTTGCCATTAAGGTTTTGTGTTCTTGTTTTTTTTGTTGTGTTGCTTGTGGTGTTTGATATTTTGCCTCCAGGTTTGTTTAGGTTTTAGGGTTTGTTCCTTAGGGTAAAGGGGACCTAGTTGATAATTAGGTTGTAGAAGGTTAGATTCCTTCCAAGCTCTATGCATCGTGGGATTTTGGTTGTGTTGGTTTTTAATGTAGTGGTGAGTACGGTAATGGTTATGAGTAGTCATCATTGGTTTAGGGTGTGAGTTGGGTTGGAGATAAAAACTTTATCTATTTTACCTGTTTTGTGTGGTCAGTTTTTTCCTCGTAGGGTGGAGTCAACTGTGAAGTATTTTTTGGTGCAGTCTCTTAGTGCTGCTATGGTTTTGAAAGTGGTTATAGTTCAGGCTTGGTTGTATTCTTCTTGATGTGTGGTTCAGCCTTTGAAAGTTTTTACTTCGTTAGTTATGGTTTTGGCTATAGGATTGAAGTTGGGTTTGTTTCCTTGTCATTATTGGTTTCCTGATGTAGTTCAGGGGGTGGGGTTTATACAAGGTTTAATGTTGTCAACTTGGCAGAAGTTAGCTCCTTTTGTAGTTCTTGTTTATGTGGTGGGAAGTGTAAATGTGGTATTTTTGGGTATTTTAGGGGTGTTATCGGTTTTAGTTGGGGGGTGGGGTGGGTTAAATCAGAGGCAGGTTCGTAAGGTTTTAGCTTTTTCTTCTATAGCGCATGTGGGGTGAATTGTTAGGGTTTTGGGTTATTCAGTTGGGGTAGGATGTGTGATGTTTTTTGTATATATAATTTTAAATACGGGGGTGTTTATGTTGGGAGATAAGTTTAGGTTAAAGTCTTTGGCGAGGTTAAGTCGTTTGGTTTTTATAAATCCAGTAGGGGGTTTTTGTTTTCTTTTGGGTGTGTTGTCTTTAGGGGGCTTGCCTCCGTTGTTTGGTTTTGTTATGAAGTTTTTGGCTTTGGGGTGTTTGGTTAGCAAAGGGGTTTATGTAGTTGGAGGGTTTTTGGTTATGGGTAGACTTTTAAGTTTGTTTTTTTATTTGCGGATAGCTTTTAAAAGTAGTTTAGTGCTTTTTCCTCAGCATGTTTTGTCTTTATTTGTTTGGCGTGTTAGAGGGAGTCAGGGTGGTTTTTCATTATATAGGGCTGTTTTGAGGGTTTTTGTTAGTGTAAATTTATTGGGTTTAAGATCTTTGTCTGTTTTTTTGGCTTTTTTGAAATAAATAATTATATATTAATAAAATTTTTAAGAATTAGCTTGGCTGTTTTTGGAAATATTTGAAGTTTTTTGTAGTATAGTTTAACAAAATATTGGTTTAGTAGTATAATTGTAGTATAGGGATAAGAAGCAATGATGCAAAGCTATAGTGGAAGTACCGTGAGGGAATGTTGAAATAATGTGAAAAGGGATAATGAGGGAAGAAAGGATGGATGTCTGTACCTTTTGTATGATGGTTTAGTAAGGAAAGTGAAAGGTGTTTTTATTTCCCGAATTTAGGTGAGCTAGTATACTTTGTCTTGTTGGGATGTAGCTTTTACTGTTGCAGTAGTAAGGTTTGAGGGTATATTAGGTGTGAAATGCTAATCGTGCCTAAGGATAGCTGGTTTCTCAAGAAATTGGTGTAAGCTGGAGATTCATTTTGTATTTTGTAGTGTTATTTTAAGGAGTAAGAGCGAGGTACAGAAATAGTAGTGTGTTATGTAGACATGGAGGGATAAGCTTTTGTGTCAATAAGGTAAGAACCTTTGCTGTAAATGAAGGATATTTATTGTGTTTAATATTTTATTATTGGAATAGGAGTAGGATTAATAGCATCTATCTTTTGAGAGGGCGTTAGAGCCTTTCTTTTTGGTAATTTTGTAGAAGATTTTAGGAGGAGAAGGTCCGGGATTGCAGGAGGGTATTGGGAATTTTCATGATTTTGTAAGTTATAATGCTAGAATTAGTAAAGGGTTTGTAAATACTTTTTGAGGATTAAGCAATCCTAATTTTGGATGGAAGAAAGTTTTTGAATACAGGAAGTGGCTTTTGTGGGTTGTCTTTCAACTCAGAGGGTAAGGATGTTGTTAAACTAAGGAAAAGGAATTCGGCAAATTTAAACTTCGCCTGTTTACCAAAAACATGGCTCTTCGCTAAAGGTTCTGATGTATGAGGAGTCTTGCCTGCCCAGTGACTTTTATGGTTAAACGGCCGCGGTATTTTGACCGTGCGAAGGTAGCGTAATTATTTGCCTTTTAAATGGGGGCTGGTATGAATGGTGAGACGGGGGTTTGGCTGTCTCTTTCTTAGGGAGGTTGAATTTGATTTTTTTGTGAGGAAGCAGGAATGGAATCGTAGGACGAGAAGACCCTGTCGAGCTTAAGCGGGAAAGGTAAGTATAGAGGGAGTGTTCTTTTGCTAATTTTATTCTAATGGAGAGTAGTGGTTTTACATAGGGATATGATTGTGCTGTGCTTTTCTGGTTTTGATTGGGGCAATCGCGGAGAAAATGGAACCTCCGTTAGTGAGAGTATAGTAAAGTGACTTCTTTATAATATAAGCATGGTAAGGTATGATCCACAGTGTGTGTGAATAAAGGAATGAGTTACCGCAGGGATAACAGCGTAATTCTTTTGGAGAGTTCATATTGATAAAAGGGTTTGCGACCTCGATGTTGGATCGGGATTTCCTGGGGATGCAGTAGTTCCTGAGGGTTGGTCTGTTCGACCATTAAAATTCTACGTGATCTGAGTTCAGACCGGCGGGAGCCAGGTCAGTTTCTATCCACGATTGTTAGTAATTTTTTCTAGTACGAAAGGACCGAAAGGATAATACCTATGTTTAGAGATAAGTATTGGGTTAAGTTTTCTGTTGGAATATAAAGATAGTGGATTAGTATATTCAATTTTACTTTTTGTTTTTTGGGTAGGGTGTAAATTTTGGGGTTTAATAATGGTAAATTTTGAGTTTTTGTTATTTAAGTTCATAATCCCCCGGAGGGATGGCTGTTAAGGAGAAAGGGCTTCTATCAGGAAATGAATAATCCTGCATTCAGAAAGGAATGAATGAAAGAACCATAAACTAACTCTCTTCCCCGAATGGGAGACTGAGTGTTTTATCCAGACTAAATCTAGAAGAAATTAAAAAGGGGAAACAGGGATGTTGCTGTAATAGCTGAAGTTGGCCCTGGAAAGGTTTTTTCGAACTCTATATTCCCCGGGAGGAAAGTAATATGTGTACACAATTAGGAGGAGGAGGGGGGAAGTAATAAGGAATTATGAGGCTAATTTTTAGCTCTGAAAAGGGTTTTCACCTAAATTATTTAATTTACAAGATTAATTGCTGTTTTTTAGCTTTCAGAGCTGGACTCTTATTGGGAGTTTCACCCAAACTGAGAGCGTGAAAAGCTTTTGTTGTAGTTCAACTATAAGAGTTATGGGGTTAGTTCCAGGCACATTTTCCAATACGCCTACTTTGTTACGACTTTTCCCTTCTGGTTGAGGGGAGTGACGGGCGATGTGTACGCATTTTAGAGCTGGTTTCATATCCAGTTTCTTTTGGATATTACTGCTGAATCCTATTTTAGGCATAAGGATTTCATTATGCTTTCCATAATCGGTTTTGGGAAATCTTGGGGGAATATTGTAGCTCACGAACCCCCAGCTTATGAGCTGCACCTCGATCTGACGTGGTGAGTTGATTTTTCTCATTGGGCGAACTTCTCTTGGGAGGTAGGCTGACGACGATGGTATACATGCTGAATTTTCAAAAGCTGGTGAGGTTTTTCGTGGGTTATCGGTTAGGTGGCAAGCTCCTCCAGGAAGGTCTAAAAAACCGCCAAGTCCTTTGAGTTTTAAACGTTGGTTCGTAGTTTTCTGGTAGGGGTTTTTTTATGGCTCATATAGTGGGGTATCTAATCCCGGTTTATTTTTGAGCTTTAGTGGTTTGTTGTTTATCAGGATTAGTCTTTACTTTTGTAATTATTATTCTGTTGTGCTTATTACTGCTGGAGATGGGGTTTTATCCTGAGTTATTTGGGGACGTACCACTTTTTTACCGTGGGGTTTTGACTATGGTCTTATGTATAACCGCGGTGGCTGGCACATAGTTTACCGGCCATTTTATTCTATGACTATATCAAGGTTTTACTTATTGTATAATGTTGAGTACTGCAGGTGTGGTTAGCTAAGCGTTATAGACTCTTTGAGGGGTGTCTGATGCTAGGGTTTATTTGTTCCTTTCTTTGTAGAAGGGTTAATGTTAATACTCACTGTTTTGCTTTTGACTGGCATGTATCATTCTAGGGGTAGCCAAGTTGAAGACTAGGACCAAATCTGTTGCTAGGGATAGGATTTACACCTATATTTGAGCGTTTTCAGTGCTATGCTTTTTGTTAAGCTACCTTTGCAGAATGTTAGATTTTTTTCGAGTTCGGAGGTGACAGGTGAGATTAGGATAAATAAGGTGAAGTATAGGATTGAGGAGGCTTGGCCTATTAGGATAAAGGGTTCTTCTACGGGTTGTCTTCCGATTCAGGTAAGGATGATAAATGTAGTGGTTAAGAGTCAGAATAATCTTTGGGAGATTGGGCGGAAAGTGTTTGCTTGAGTTTTTGAAGTGTGGAGAAGGGGTATTAGAAGTAGGATAAGGAGGGAGGCTAGTAGGGCTAATACGCCACCTAGCTTTTTTGGGATTGATCGTAGTATTGCATATGCAAATAGGAAGTATCATTCAGGTTGGATGTGGACGGGTGTAATTAGGGGTTTTGCGGGGTTGAAATTTTCAGGGTCGTTGAGTAAGTAGGGGGATAGTAGAATGAGAGTTCCGAGGAGGGTTGTTAGGATTATAAATCCGGTTATGTCCTTTGTGGAAAAATAGGTGTGGAAGGGAGTTTTGTCAAACTTGCTTTCTATTCCTGTAGGGTTTTTAGAGCCGGTTTGGTGTAGGAAGAGTAGATGTATAAGAGATAAGGCTCTTATGAGGAAAGGGAATAAGAAGTGGAATGCGAAGAATCGGGTTAGTGTGGCTTTGTCGACGGAGAAGCCTCCTCATACTCATTGTACTATGGATGGACCGATGTAAGGTACGGCTGAGATTAGGTTGGTGATTACTGTTGCTCCTCAGAAAGACATTTGACCTCAAGGTAAAACATATCCTACGAATGCGGTTAGCATGGTAAGTAGGAATAAGATGACTCCGATTTTTCAGGTTTCTTTTTTTATATAAGAGCCATAGTAGATGCCTCGTCCTATATGACAGTATATGCAAATGAAAAAGAAGGAGGCGGTTTTTGCATGGGTTTTGCGTAGGAGTCATCCGTAGTTTACGTCTCGGCATATATGTCTTATGGATGAGAAGGCTAGTGAGATGTCGGGGGTGTAGTGCATGGCTAGGAATAACCCGGTGAAAATTTGGATTATTAGGCATAGTCCTAGAAGGGATCCAAATTTTCATCAGATAGATAGTTTTCTGGGTGATGGAAGGTCTATAAGGGAGTTGTTAATGATGTTGAATAGAGGATGTTTCTTTCGTAGGGGGCCGGTCATAATTCTTATATATAATGATCTTTTATAGTGTTTTGACTTTAATGTTTTTTGGAAGGACTTTAGTTTTTTATAGGCTGTCGCCCTATTATGGGGCGCTGGGGTTGGTTTTGGTTGCGGTTTCGGGGTGTATTTTTTGTAGGTTGGTTGGGTTTTCTTTTATAGCGCTTGTTTTGGTTTTAATATATATAGGTGGAATGTTGGTGGTTTTTGTGTATTCTACTGCTATTTCGGCGGAACGATATCCTGTTGTGAGAAATTTTAAGGAAGTTTTTTTGTTAGGGGGTCTTGTGGTGGTTTGGGGAATGTTAAATTTTGATTCGTTTTGTGATTTGGGGGTGGGAAGTTTTTGGAGTTCTTTTTCAAGAGTGGACATGTTGGGGAGAGGAAATTTGTATTTGGGAATGTGGGTTTATTTTTTGGTGGGGGGTTATGTTTTGTTGGTGGCTTTGATAGTTGCTTTAGTTGTTACGTATGGGGCTGATTATAGTGTTCTTAAGGCATTGTAGTTTGTTGGGAATTATGAGGCAGGGGATTGGTTAGGGTTGGAGGATGAGGAAGGTTGTAATTATTATTGTAATGAAAGTGAGGAAGGAAAATAATATGTATTGCTTGATGTATCCTGTTTGGGTAAGTTGGTATTTTTGTAGTGTTTTGGAGGAGAGGGAGGCTAGGCCTTGTGCTCCTAGTTTTTCTTTTCATCCCAGGTCTAATTTTCGGGTTTTTAGGGTGAGGGAAGTAAAGAAAGAGTAATGAAGGAGGAAGGTATGTGATATTTTTTCGTAAAATCATTGTTTGGTGGTGAAGGTTTTAGGGGTGGAAATGATAGAAGGTTTGGGGGTGGTTGTTAGTTTTTGGGTAATGGAAAAGGTAAATAGTATTCCTGTGAGGGTGAGTGAGAGAGTTGATAGCTTAAGGAGGGAGGGTATGGTGGGAGGATTTGTAAATAGGAAAAATTTTGAGAGAATTCAGCCGGATAAGATAGTTCCGATTGCTAGGCGTTTGAGGGCTTTGGTGAGATTTGGGTTTTCTTCGTTAGTGGGGTTGAGGGGGGAGAATGAGGATTTGTTTAGGAAACAGAAAAAGGTAATGCGTAAGGAGTAGGCGGCAGTTAGTAAGGTTGCTAAGAGGGAGAGAATAACTCTGGTGAAGTTAGACAGGCTTGTTAGTCCTATTTCGAGGATTAAATCCTTTGAGTAAAACCCAGAAAGAAAGGGTATTCCGGATAGTGCTAGGTTCCCTAGTGTGATGCAAGCGGATGTTTTAGGGAGAAGGAGGTGAAGGCCTCCCATCTTACGGATGTCTTGTTCGTCTTTTAGGCTGTGGATGATTCTGCCGGAGGATAGGAATAGCATTGCCTTGAAGAAGGCGTGGGTACAGATGTGGAATAATGCAATGTTTGGTTGGTTAAGGCCTATGGCGATCATCATCAATCCAAGTTGGCTGGTTGTTGAGTATGCAATTATCTTCTTTATGTCGTGTTGGGAGATTGCGGTTGTGGCTGCGAAAGTGGCTGTTAGAGAACCAAGGATTAGGCATCAAGTTTTGAATGATGTTGTTTTGTGGTAAAGTGGGTTTAGGCGGATGAGTAAGAATATACCAGCTACAACCATGGTGGAGCTGTGAAGAAGGGCTGAGACGGGTGTAGGTCCTTCCATTGCTGCGGGTAGTCAGGGGTGGAGGCCAAATTGGGCTGACTTTCCTGTGGCAGCTAGGAGAATACCTAGTAGTAGTAATTTTGGTTTTGGGGTGTTTGGTAGGTTAATGGCTTGTATCTCGGGGATTGATCAGGAGTTGAAATAGGATATGGAGAGGGAGAAGAATAGTAGGAGTCCTATATCACCGATACGGTTATAAATGATAGCTTGGATTGCGGAGTTTTTTGCTTTTGTTCGTGAAAATCACCATCTTATGAGGAGGAAAGAGAGAAAGCCTACTCCTTCTCAACCTATAAACAGGAGAAATATTTTTTTAGAGCAGGTGAGGAGAATCATTTTTAGTAGAAATATGATTAGGAGTCGGAAGAAGTTTTTGGGTTTGGGGTCGTAGTGCATGTAAAAGAGGGAAAATTCTAGTATGGATCAAGATACTAGGAGGGCTATAGAGAGGAAGGTTTTGAACTTTAGGTCGAAAAGGAATTGTATGGTAGTGTTAGAGGTGTTTTTGGGGAGTCAGTTTTTAAAGGAGAATACTGTGTCGGGGAGGATAAGACAAGTTTGTATTAAAAGGGGGATGAGGGATAGGGTAGTTAGGGTCTTTAGTAGGGAGATGAAGAAGAGTTTGTTCTTTTTTAGGTTAGAGAAGGAGGTTTTGGGGGTGTGGTTGGGTAGGGGTTTTTGTGGTTTAATAGAATTAGGTTTTTGGAAGAAGAATATAGAGATAGTTAGTATGGTTATTATGGAGATTTTTATTGTTATGATAATTTTTGAGGGTTTTATTGGCATCGAAACTTCTATAGATTTGAACTACAGATTCTAAGACTTAGCAGGACTCGAATAAACTTATAAGTTTCGGATCATAGATCAGGTTTTAACTGATAATTTTAATACCACAAATTAAGGTTTAGTTTTTAAACTACTTTGATCGAGAGGGTTTTATTTTATTAATATTTGGCAGGGGTTAATGATTAGGAATAGTAGGGGTGTTAAGTGAAGGAGGATAAGGGTGTGTTCGGATGTTTTTATTGGTTCGATTTTTGAAAGGAATTTGGGGAAGTTTCTTTTTTTTGTGTTTGAGAGTATGAGTAGGGAATATATGGCTCTGAATACTGTGGTTAGTGTTATGATGGGGGTGGTTAAAATTTTTCAGTCTATGATTGTGGATAGGATGAGGAGTTCTCCAATGAGGTTGGGGGTTGGGGGGAGACCTAGATTTGAGATGCAGGAGAGAGTTCACCAGATGGTTAGTAGGGGGGTTGTTAGCTTGAATCCTCGAGTGATAGACAGAGTGCGGGTGTTTTTTCGTTCGTAGAGTAAGTTAGCGAGGCAGAAGAGGGTGGAGGATATTAGTCCGTGGGCAATCATAAGGGTTAGGGCTCCTTTTATGCCTCATGGAGATGAGGAGAATATTCCGGAGGCTACTAGTCTCATGTGGCCTATGGAGGAATAGGCTATTAGGGCCTTAAGGTCTGTTTGTCGTAGGCAAATTATTCTTGTGGTAAGAGCTCCTCATATGCAGAAGGTGATGAGGGGTTGGGATGTTGTTAGGGAGGAGGGTGTGTGGAATATTAGTATTGTTCGGGTAAGGCCATAGCCTCCGAGCTTAAGTAGGATGGCGGCTAGAATCATAGATCCTGCTATGGGGGCTTCGACGTGTGCCTTTGGAAGTCATAAGTGGAAGCCATATATGGGCATCTTTATGGTGAAGGCAAGGAGGCAGAAGATTCATCATAAGGAGCTTATAGGGAGGGGAAGGGGGGGTATGTTTTTTGTTAGGAGGAGGAGGGGAAGGCTTCTTGTAGAAGAGTTTGTGGAGATGGTTAGGATAGCTATGAGGAGTGGTAAGGATCCAATCATAGTATAGAATAGGAAATATATGCTTGCTTGATATCGTTCCTTTTGAGCACCTCATCGGGTTATTAGGGTAAGAGTAGGAAGGAGGGTTGTTTCAAAAGTTATGAAGAATAGAGAAAGTTCAAGGGAGGAAAATGTTATGATTAGTGCGGTTAGTATTATAAATATGAGGGAAATGAAGTTGCGTTGTTTGAAATTGGTTTGATTCTTTAGGGTTTTGATGCTTGCGATGAGGGAGATTGGTACAAGTCAGCATCTTAATATTATTAAAGGGGAGGAAAGGGGGTCGGTTGCGAGGTTTGTGGAGAGGTGGTGTCAGGTGGAGGTGTGGTGGGAGGAGAGGAATTTTAGGCTAATGAGGGTTATAAGTAGGGAATTTAGGATGGAGGTGGGTCATATAAGTAGAGGGGGGGATAGTCAGGTGATTGTTAGGGCTGATAGGGAAGTTAGTAGGATGTATATCATTAATTGGTTTATTCGGCTCAGTCAAGGCCTCCTTGTGTTCATTCGAATATTAGGCCTATTGTTAGAATTATGAGGAAGAGGATTGTGAGGGTTGTGGGTGTTTTAGGGTTGAAGGCAAATAGTCTAGGGGGGAGGGGAAGTAGGAGTGCAATTTCTAGGTCGAATAGGAGGAATAATATGGCGACGAGGAAAAATCGGAAGGAGAAGGGAATTCGGGCGGATTTTAGGGGGTCGAATCCACACTCGTATGGGGAGGTCTTTTCAGAGTTTGTTTTACGTGATGGGAGGGAGTGTGCGGCGAGAGTAATGATGGTTGTTATGATAAAAATTGATAGGGAGATGGTTATGAATTTGAAAATTTTATTAGTTTATATAGTTGTGTTTGGGGAAATGGCAGAGTGAGATGTGTTTAGCTTGAAACTAAAAGGATGGAGGTTTGAATCCTCTTTTCCCTTTTGTTAGGATCCTCATCAGTATATGCATATGTATAAGAAGAGTCAGACTACGTCTACGAAGTGTCAATATCAGGCGGCAGCTTCAAATCCGAAGTGATGATTTTTGGAGAAGTGAAATGTAAGAAGTCGGAGGAAGCAGATAAATAGGAAGGTGGTTCCTATGAGTACGTGAAGGCCGTGGAATCCTGTTGCGACAAAAAAGGTTGATCCATATACACTGTCTGCTATGGTGAAGGGTGAGTCATAGTATTCTCAGGCTTGTAGGGCTGTGAAGTAAAGTCCTAGTAGGATTGTTAGGGCTAATCTTTGAATAGCTTCTTTTCGGTTTTTGGATAGGATACTGTGGTGGGCTCAAGTGACTGTGATTCCGGATGATAAGAGTACGGCTGTTTTTAGGAGGGGGACGAGAAAGGGGTTGATTGGTTTTATGCCGGTGGGGGGTCAGGATACGCCTATTTCAATGGTAGGTGCTAGGCTTCTATGGAAGAATGCTCAGAAGAAGGCAAAGAAAAAGCAGACTTCTGATGTGATGAATAGGATCATGCCATAGCGTAGTCCTTTTTTTACGGGGAGTGTGTGATTTCCTTGAAAGGTGGCTTCTCGTATTATGTCTCGTCATCATTTTATGATGGTGAGGGTTAGTAGTAGTGAACCAATTATGAAGAGTGTGTTTCTTTTGGTGTGGAATCATAGGATTAAGCCTGAAGTCATCATAAGAGCGCTTATGGCTCCTGTTAGGGGTCAGGGTCTTTGATTTACGAGGTGGTATGGGTGTTGGTGGGTCATAATTTAGAGGTTTTGGGATAAGTAGAATTTTACAAGGGCTGTAAATACGAAGGCTTGAATACAGGCTACTCCTATTTCTAGAAGAAATAGGAGAAGAAATATGATGGATAGGGAGCTGGCGATTGGGGGGTTTTTTGTAAGGACTCAAATTGCGGTGGATAGGAGATATATTAGGAGGTGGCCGGCGGTGAGGTTTGCGGCTAGGCGCAGGCCGAGGGCAATAGGTTGTGCAAATAGTCTAAGAGTTTCTATGATAACCATGAGGGGGATGAGGGGTGAGGGGGTTCCCTGGGGGACTATATGTCTTAGGCGTTTTTCGAATGCAAGGTAAAATCCTAATATGTTTACTGACATTCAGAATGGTATTCCAATGCTGTAAGTTATGGAGATGTGTCTTGTGGTAGTGAAGGCGTAGGGAAGTAGACCTAATATGTTTATTGAGAATATGAATATGAAGACACTTGTTAGGGAGGGGATTCATGGGGCGGATTTGGGTTTTGTTTGTTGGAATATAATTTTTATTAGTTTCTGGTGGAAAGTAAGTAGAAGAAGATAGATTCGGGTAGGGAGTCAGTTGGATTCTTTGGATATAAATAGTCAGGAGAGGTTGATGGTTATTGCTATTATTGTTATAGGTATGAGTGTGAGCAGGTCTGGGGAGAATTGTCTAAATATTCTTTTTAATTTCATGGTCATTGGTGTTTTTTTTGGGGTTTTTTAGAAGGGTTTTGTGGGAATAGAATGTTCTTTTTTACTAGGTTCTTGTTGACTAGGATTGTGAATATAAGGGTTATGGAAACTCATCTGAGGAGAAAGTTAAATAATCATCAAGCTAGTTTTAATTGGGGCATGTCTTTGATAGTGGGTGGGGGGCACTTAGGTTCAAATTAAGAGTTTGATGCTACCTTATTAGCTTATCAAAGATTCTGTTAGGAAGTTGGAGATTCAGTGTTCGAATGAGGTTAGGTTTGTTGATTCAATGACTATGGGCATGAAGCTGTGTTTGGCTCCACATATTTCTGAGCATTGTCCGTAGAATATTCCGCATCGGGAGATGAAAAATTTTACTTGTTTTAATCGTCCGGGGATGGCATCCATCTTTATTCCGAGAGAAGGGACTGTTCAGGAGTGTAGTACGTCGGCGGAGGAAACGAGGATTCGTATAGGGGTTGAGGATGGGAGGATGAGGCGGTTGTCTACTTCGAGTAGTCGGGGACTCCCTGTGGGGAGTTCAGGAGTTGGTATCATGTATGAGTCAAATTCTAGTTCTTGGTAGTCGGCGTATTCGTACCTTCAGTATCATTGGTGGCCGATAGCCTTGATTGTTAGGGAAGGGTTTTTTACTTCATCCATAAGGTAGAGTAGTTGGAGGGAGGGGAGGGCTATGAATATAAGTATTATTGCTGGGACTATGGTTCATATTGTTTCTAGGCTTTGTCCTTCTAGAAAAAATCGGTTGGTTTTGGAGGAGAAGATTAGGGAGGCTAGGCCGTAGAATACTGTGATTGTTATGAGGGTTAGTATAATTAGGGTGTAGTCGTGAAAGTAGATGAGTTCTTCCATTAGAGGGGAAGATGCGTCTTGTAATCCTAGTTGGGTTCAATTTGCCATTTATTGTTGTAGAAGTTTTATGTTTGTTACTAGGTCAGAGTTGTGTGTGCGGGATAGTGCTACCATGAGAGATAGACCTGCGCTGGCTTCGCAGGCTGATAGGGTTAGTAGGATTAGGTTTTTGGGTAAGGTAAATTTTGTTTTTGTTTTGAAAGATCAAATTGCTATGGTTATAAATAGGGAGATGAGTAGTAATTCTAAGCATAGGAGAATAGATAGGAAATGTAGTCGGTTTATTAGGATTCCGAGTATTCCAAGGTAAAATGTGGTTATGGTAAGTATAAATAGGGTTGTGATAAAAGGGTTTCGGATTTTCCGAAGTTTTTTAAGTCGAAATTAAGTGTTTTTGTTAAACTAACCCTTGGTTACTTGGTTGAGTGTGTGGTGGAGGGGATTTCGTCGAAGGTGTGGTGGGAGGGGGGAAATGATGGGTATTGTCATTCTAAGGAGGAGTTGGAAAATTCTGGAGTGAAGGCAGGGCGTTGGGAGGAGAAAGCTTCTCATAGTAGAAATAGAAAGATGAGGGTTGCAGTGAGTGATATGGTGGAACCTATTGAGGAGAGGGTATTTCATAATGTGTAGGCGTCGGGGTAATCGGAATATCGTCGGGGCATTCCTGCTAAGCCTAGGAAGTGTTGGGGAAAAAAGGTGAGATTAACACCTATAAACATAAGGGTGAAATGAGTCTTGCTGAGGGTTGGGTGTAGGTTGATGCCAGAGAATAGGGGGAATCAGTGGGTGAAACCTGCGAAGATGGCGAATACAGCTCCCATTGATAATACGTAGTGGAAGTGGGCTACTACGTAGTAGGTGTCGTGTAGAATAATATCTATGGAGGATTTGGCTAGAATAACTCCAGTAAGACCTCCAATGGTAAATAGGAATACGAATCCGAGTGCTCAGAGTAGGGGGGTGTCTCATCGTAGTTTTCTACCTTGGAGGGTGGCCATTCATCTAAATACCTTTATCCCGGTGGGGACTGCTATTATCATTGTTGCGGCGGTGAAGTATGCGCGAGTGTCTACGTCCATTCCGACTGTAAACATATGATGGGCTCATACTAGAAATCCTAGTATACCAATTGAGACTATGGCATAGACCATTCCTAGGTAGCCGAAGGGTTCGCTCTTGCCTGAGTAGTGGGCGATAACGTGGGATATCATGCCGAATCCGGGGAGGATTAGGATGTAGACTTCGGGGTGGCCAAAAAATCAGAAAAGGTGTTGGAATAAGATGGGGTCTCCCCCTCCGGCTGGGTCGAAGAATGTTGTTTTGGCTTTTCGGTCGGTGAGGAGCATTGTTATGGCTCCTGCTAGGACGGGTAGTGAGAGGAGAAGAAGGAAGGTAGTTACGAAGATGGATCAAACAAACAGGGGGAGTCGGTCGAATGAAATGCCGGGGGTTCGCATATTTATTATTGTTGTGATGAATTTGATGGATGCTAGGATTGAGGAGGCTCCAGCTAGGTGAAGGGAGAAGATTGCTAGGTCTACGGAGCCTCCGGCGTGAGCGAGGCCTCTAGATAGGGGGGGGTAGATGGTTCATCCGGTGCCGGCACCTCTTTCGACGCTGGCGGAGGCTATTAGGAGTAGGAAGGAGGGAGGGATAAGTCAAAAGCTCATTTTGTTCATGCGGGGAAAGGCCATGTCAGGGGCGCCTATCATTAGGGGAATTAGTCAATTTCCGAAGCCTCCTATCATTATGGGCATGACCATGAAGAATATCATGATAAGGGCGTGGGCGGTTACTATGACTTTGTAAATTTGGTCGTCTTGAAGGAGGGATCCGGGTTGTGCTAATTCTGTGCGGATTATTACTCTCATTGCTGTTCCTACCATTCCGGCTCAGGCTCCGAATATGAGGTAAAGGGTTCCGATGTCCTTGTGTTTTGTTGAAAAAAATCATCGTTCGAGTTGCATGGTTTATAATTTTGTTATATATAATGTAAACAGGAAATAGTTTAAATAGAATAATAGCTTTGGGGGTTGTAGGTGTGAGTGTGGATTCTTGCTTTTCTGATTAGAAAGATAAGAGTTGAACTTATAAGGGAGAAATCAAAGTTCTCTGTTTTACCTTTTATACTACTTTCTAGGTGGGCTGTAGCCTAGTGGAAAGGCGATTGGCCGTTAACCAGGAGATAGCAAGATCAATACTTGTCAGCTCAGGCTGAAATAGCAAAGTGGTTAATGTGACAGGTTTAGGGTTTGTTATCAAAGGTTCGAGTCCTTTTTTCAGTTGTGTATTCTAGGGTTTAGGCCTAGGTTTTCTAATTGCAAGTTAGGTGTTTTGTTTTA